GGCAAAGCCTTGGGTAAAAATAGCGCTTGGCGCGGTTATTGCGCTTAAATCATTTTTATGGTTCCCTATTTTAGGAACCATATGAATAATGGAGAAACTCCATGAAAGGAACATTAATGATTCATATAAATCACTTAACGGGAAATGTCTCGAATAAATCCAACGAGTAACTAATAATCCCGTTATACAGAAAAAAGTGGCTATCATGCCTTTTTCTGACGGATCACATAGTCCTACGATTTCATGGACTAATAAAGTCACCAAATAAATCGTAATGACAATTGAAATGATCGAAAAAGAGATGTGAGTGAATATATGTTCTAAAGTCGCAAATATCATAAAAAAAAAATCATTAAAAAAAAGAGGGGTCCCTCAATTACGGAATGTAAATTCCGAATTAAATTCATTATAGGATCTAATGTGTCCTTTTTAGAGGATGCCGCCACTCGGACTCGAACCGAGATGCTCTAGCACTGCTTCCTAAGAGCAGCGTGTCTACCGATTTCACCATGGCGGCTTGATCGAAATAATAATAGCCCATATGACGTTCAATCGTCGAGATTGAAAGATTCAATGCAATATATTTTAGGAAACGTTAGAATCGATGAATAAAGACTCGTTCAAATGAATATTTGAACTTCAATAATCCTTAGTATCCCGGTATGGTGTCATTTTTAACAACAGGCTTTCACGTAGTATAAGTTCTTCTGGAACAGTTGGAACTAGATGGTTATGTCCTCAGTTGAGGTCTAGAACTAAGAATTGTCCCTTTTTTTATATCATTTTTTGATGATTCATTCCTCATTTATCTGATTTCATGGATCGGAAATGAAAAAAGATTCATTTTTCAAAGAAAATAAATAGGATTTTTTATGTATCACAATTGGATAACTACATCCAAGGGATTTCTATAAATATTTAGATAGTTTGGTATCAAAACTGTATTAATGGTTGGGATCCTCATTGTATACATAATTCGTGTGAGGATTTACCGAACCAATTAGGTATTGAGCTGCACATAAAACAAAAGAGTTTCAATCTCTATTGGAATTCTACGCTATGTACTTTACTTATAAATAAAGTATATTCTATATAAAATAGATTGATCGATCCTACGGTACAAACATAGGATCTATTTTGGATTAAGGAAGATTGACTTAATTCTTCGTACATAAATATCGACCTAAAGGGGATCCGGGGAGTTTTTATTGATTGGGTCGAAACAAGAGGGAATCTATGTAGTGATTCGGAGAGTTACAAAGCAAAGTCTTAAAATATATATTTCAATCAATTAGTTTCAAGGATCCATTCATTTTTACTACTGTCGTTCATACTTGTTTCAGATCTTCCAAAAATCTTAATGATATATAACTATTGGAGATACATAATCGAATAAACTTCTTCCTAAAAAAAATCTTTTTCTTTTTGGGGGGGGGAGAATAACAACCCCCATCTCGCGAATTATCAAAATCTACTATAATGAAAAGTGAAACCTTGTATTTTGTGTTTAACTATTTCTTTTTTGTTGTTGTTTTTCAAACAACAAAAAAGAAATAGTATCGTTCTTAGAACCCAATAGACAGAATAATTCTTATTCTACATACCACAACAGCCGGTTCAGTTCTATCTCATATAGATGAGTTCAAAACATTAGTTAATGTGAATTATTCATCTTATAAATCATCCAATTCATCGAGTCATGTCGATTCAGATTATTCCAAGGCTTTATTACTTGTTTGTCGCACAAAAAAACTTTTTGAATGCCCGGTAGAAATAGATTTAGCTAAAGATAAAGCTTTTACCGCCGCCCAATATCCCTTTTTCTTCCAAATATTTCTACGAATACGCTTTTTTGAGATAGAAGTACGTTTCTTTGGAACCGCCATTTTAAAATAAAGAAGTTACTTTTATAGTTGGATGTGAAAGACATGTATTGTTCAAAATGGATCGTTCTTGCTATTCATTATCTATATTTATTCCATAGCGGATACTTCCTTCATAACATACAAAAATATAGATACGTGCGCATCACATAGAGTACACTAGGGATAAAAAAAGAAATAGAAAAAATAAAAACGATGTGATTTTCAAAGGAATTTTTTTTTGTTCCACATCTCTATTACATACAATGCCCGAAGAAAGAAGAATTCGTACTAATTTGTACCTTCATATCTTCATTCCGATCTATGTCTATGAGGTCCGCTACCATAGAAATCGAACCGGTTGTTGTTGATAAGAATCAAAAAGGGTTCCAATTCATATCTCAATCTCAGTCTATTTATATCTCGTCGTCTTACATTAAATAAATCGAAAAGCTTAAGAATCCTTACCTAATTTAAGAAAATAATAATGTAAAATTTTTCTATTAATTGATCAAGCTGAGTACTCATAATTTAAATGAAAATGAGATTGGTAGTTAATATGTTAAACGATACATTACTTGATAAAGGTAATTTTAGTAATCTCTTATTTCAGTTCTATGCGAATCTATGCGAAGTGACGAGTATCATAAGATTTCCTATAAACATAAGTTTGTTTTATTGGAATAGAAGCCAATCAATCAGTTCTACAATGAATTAATTAATGACTCCGAATAAACTAACTAAAATAACTAGTATTTTATTGGGTCGAGTTATTGGCGGATTCTATGATCCATATCCCAATAGAGTACTTTTACTTTTTTTGGTGTCATTCCTTTTCCTTACTATTTACTATATGGATATCAATCGCCGTAATAGTTGAATGATTGAAAATCTCATATTCTTTCTTTATCTTAATAAATATCTTAGTTAATAACTAAATGGTCAGTTTTAACCAGTGACTTGGTCATTTGAACAATTGTAACTTCTTGATTTAAATTTCTTTTTATTCAATACGATATTTGGGAAAGAATCGTAATAATTAAGAATTAAAAATCCTATTTGAGTTCTTTTCTATCTTGATTTTTATTTATTTATTTGACTTCCGAAAGAGAGAAGAGCTGGTGAATCGGAAACAATTAATAAGAATCAAAAAAGTTTTATTTTCTTATGGAACATACATATCAATATGCATGGATCATACCTTTCGTTCCACTTCCAGTTACTATGTCAATAGGATTGGGACTTCTGCTTGTTCCGACTGCAACAAAAAATCTTCGTCGTATGTGGGCTTTTCCTAGTGTTTCATTGCTAAGTATAGTTATGGTTTTTTCGGCCGATCTGTCTATTCAGCAAATCAATGGCAGTTCTATCTATCAATTTCTATGTTCTTGGACCATCAATAATGATTTTTCTTTCGAGTTCGGCCACTTGATCGACCCACTTACTTCTATTATGTCAATACTAATCACTACTGTTGGAATCATGGTTCTTATTTATAGTGACAATTATATGTCTCATGATCAAGGATATTTGAGATTTTTTGCTTATATGAGTTTTTCCAATACTTCTATGTTGGGATTAGTTACTAGTTCCAATTTGATACAAATTCATATTTTTTGGGAACTGGTGGGAATGTGTTCGTATCTATTAATAGGTTTTTGGTTCACACGACCAATTGCAGCCAATGCTTGTCAAAAAGCGTTTGTAACTAATCGTGTAGGGGATTTTGGTTTATTATTAGGAATCTTAGGTTTTTATTGGATAACAGGTAGTTTGGAATTTCGGGATTTGTTCGAAATCTTCAATAACTTGATCCATAATAATGGGGTCAATTCTTTATTTGCTACTCTGTGTGCCTCCCTATTATTCCTTGGTGCAGTTGCTAAATCCGCACAATTTCCCCTTCATGTATGGTTACCTGATGCCATGGAGGGGCCCACTCCTATTTCGGCTCTTATACATGCTGCTACTATGGTAGCAGCGGGAATTTTTCTTGTCGCTCGGCTTCTTCCCCTTTTCACAGTCATACCTTACATAATGAATCTCATTTCTTTGCTAGGTATAATAACGGTACTATTAGGAGCTACTTTAGCTCTTGCTCAAAAAGACATTAAGAGAAGTTTAGCCTATTCTACAATGTCTCAATTGGGTTATATTATGTTAGCTCCAGGGATAGGTTCTTATCGAGCTGCTTTATTCCATTTAATCACTCATGCCTATTCGAAAGCATTATTGTTTTTAGGATCCGGATCGATTATTCATTCAATGGAACCCATTGTTGGATATTCTCCAGATAAAAGTCAGAACATGGTTCTTATGGGTGGTTTAACCAAATATGTGCCAATTACAAAAACTACTTTTTTATTAGGTACACTTTCTCTTTGTGGTATTCCACCTCTTGCTTGTTTTTGGTCCAAAGATGAAATTCTTAATGATAGTTGGTTGTATTCACCGATTTTCGCGATAATAGCCTGTTCCACAGCAGGATTAACTGCATTTTATATGTTTCGGATGTATTTACTTACTTTTGAGGGGCATTTACACGTTCGGTTTCAAAATTACAGTGGCACTAAAAATAGCTCGTTCTCTTCAATATCTATATGGGGAAAAGAAGGACCGAACCCAGTTAACAAAAATGTACTTTTCTCAGTAATGAATAATAATAAAAAGGTTTCCCTTTTTTCGAAGAAGATATATCAAATTGATGGGAATATACGAAATCTGATGCTATCCTTTAGTACTCATTTTGACAATAAAGACACTTCCATGTATCCCTGTGAATCGGACAATACTATGCTATTTCCTCTACTTGTATTGGTCCTATTTACTTTGTTTGTTGGGTCCATAGGAATTCCTTTCGATCAAGTAGGAATGGATTTGGATATATTATCGAAATGGTTAACCCCATCCATAAACCTTTTACATCAAAATTCGAACTATTCCGTGGATTGGTATGAATTTGTGACAAATGCAATTTATTCAGTCAGTATAGCCTATTTCGGAATATTCATAGCGTCTCTTTTATATGGGTCTGTTTATTCATCTTTTCAGAATTTAGAATTAATTAATTCATTTGTTAAAATAGGTCCTAAGAGACTTTTCTTGGACCGAATAATAAATGTAATATACAATTGGTCG